TATGTGTGGATGAGGAGATTTTCTGGTTACGGATCCAATTCCAATAGACGTATTGAACGTTCCCTTTGGCTTGCATCCAGTAGGAATTGAACCTACGAATTTGCCAATTATGAGTTGGGCGCTTTAACCATTCAGCCATGGATGCGTAACGGGGATCGTAATACATCATAAATAAAGAAATTCGACTCTACATAAACGTGAGAATCTAAGGATCAAAATCTATGTTTCCACATCTGTGTATCTGTTTACGAAATAAAGAATTGGGGTATTATCCTATTATATATGTATCTGTTTACGAAATAAAGAATTGGGGTATTATCCTATTATATACTAGTTATTCTATTCTATCTCTTTGGTGTTATTGACATAAGAAATATCGCTTCTATCCTGTCCGGACTCTTATCTATTAACATAGATAACCTAGTTATTCTATTCATTGACTTTACGACGTTTCTCTTATCTATTAATAGATGTATCTGTTTACGAAATAAAGAATTGGGGTATTATCTTAGAAAATAATGGTATGATCCAAGTTCGTCTAAAACGACGAGGAGGTAAAATGAGGCACAAGCATTTGCACTGTCTTTGTCGGGCTCTTGTTCAGTCTTTTTCTGGCTTATCTGTTGGTCTGGATTGTCGAAACGGTTACCTGGTTCTTACGCGTCCTCTGGATAACGGCGAAAAAGAACTGCAGAGTCTTCCAAAAAGTCCTGTATTTTCTTTTCGTGATCGCTCTCATCGTACTATATTATTACTTGTGAACTAAAAATTCCTTACGAATTCGATCATATTGACAATACTCTCTTTATCCGGAAATAGAATATAACTAGATTCGAATCGAATTGTCTTCTGATATAATGGAAATTCGGATTGGTTTATTAAATAAGGATCTTGTCATACAAATATCATATATCATAAATAAACAAATATCATAAATAAAGAAATTCGACTTTACGTCGTAATGAAAAAGATGAAAAAAAAACAACTATATATTATTTATATAATTCTTAGGAGGGAATTAATATGAAAAAACAGCAAGCACGCGATTTATTCAAATTCTGGATCTTCGAATTGCGAGAGGCTTTGAGAGAGCTCAAGAATTCTCACGATTCGTGGACCAACACTCACATTTTTTTGCAGCAAGAGAATTTATTGAAACTGTTCGATCCGCTAATTTGGAGTATTGTGTTTTCACAGGATTCGTGGGCAAAGACTCGATGGTCCACGAGGATCAGAAATACATTCGTTGTAGTACTGCTTGCGGCCCTTATACATCATCTGAATCAAAATATGGTCAAAAGAAAAAATATCTATTTGATGGGTCTTCTTCCTATACCGATGAATTCCGTTGGACCCATAAATGATGCATTGGAAGAATCTTTTTGGTCTTCCAATATTGATCGGTTAATTGTTTCGCTCCTGTATCTTCCAAAGGGGAAAAAGATCTCGGAGAGTTGTTTCATGGATTCGAAAGAGAGGACTTGGATTTTCCCAATAACGAAAAAGTGTATCAGGCCTAAATCGAACGGGGGTTCGCGGCATCGGAGCAACCGGACCCGAAAAAGGAGGGATTCGCGGCGTTGGAGCAACTGGATCAAAAAAAATAGGGATTCTATTTGGAAGAGAAAAAATAGGGATTCTATTTGGAAGATATTGCATGAAACCGAGATAGCAGGATTGGATTCCATTAGATTGGATTCCATTAGTAAGGGGGATTCGGAATATGCCACATTGATCAATCAAAGAGAGATTCAACAAGGAAAAGAAAGATCGCTTCTTTGGGATCAAACGGAACGAACAGAGATCAAATTCGACCGATCCCCGAAATGCCTTTCTGGGGATTCGTCAATGTCCCGGCTATTCACGGAACGTGAGAAGCCGATGGAGAATCATCTGCGTCCGGACGAAACCGAACAATTTCTTAGGAATCCTACAAGATCCATTCGTTCTTTTTTCTCTGACAGGTGGTCAGAACTTCATCTGTGTTCGAGTCCTACTGAGGGGTCGACTCGAGATCGCAAATTGTTAAAGAACCAACAAGATTTCTCTTTTGTCTCTGCCAGGAGAGCGGAAAATAAAGAAATGGTTGCTATATTCCCTATAATAATGTATTTACAAAAGACCGTATCAATTCATCCTATTTTATCAGATCCGGGATGTGATAGGGTTCCGAAGGATGAACCGGAGATGGACAGTTCCCATAAGATTTCCGTTTTCGAAGAGAGATTTGAAGAAATGGCAAATCTATTAATTCGATCAATAACTGAGCCGGATCTAGTGTATCATAACTTCGAATATGGCATTGAAAGGGAGCAAATAGGAAATGATACTCTGAATTATAGAACTGGAATGAAATATACGATCAACCAACATTTATCAAATTTGAAAAAGAGTCAATGGTTCGATTGGTCCAATGGGAGCAATAATTTGCAGGAACATTTGGAACATTTCGTTGCTGAGCAGAAGAGCACCTTTCCACGTTCTCAAGTTCAACAACTTGAATTTCAAGTTCAACAAGTTCAACAAGTTCAACAAGTTCAATTGCAAGTTGCATTGCAAGTTGCATTGCAAGTTGAATTGCAAGTTGCATTGCAAGTTGAACAAGTTCAATTTCAAGTTCAACAAGTTCAAGTAGTGTTCGATCGCTTACGATTACGTATTCATCAATATTGGATTGATTGGTATTTGATTGATTGGTCCCAGGTTATCGACAAAAGAGAGTTGCCTAAGTCACTTCGTTTGCTTTTTTTCAAGGTACTTCGTTTCTTTTTGTCCAAGTTGCCTTTCTTTTTATTCAAGTCGAGTCGTTTGTTGTTGAAGTTTAATCCACTTCCTTTTTTGTTTCTGAGTTTCGGGAATACCCCCATTCATAGGTCTGAGATCCGCGTTTATGAATTGAAAGGCCCGAATGATCGACTCGGCAATCCCGTGTTACAATTCCTAGGTGTTCATAAAATTGTTCATTTGAACAAATTGAAACCCTTCTTATTGGATTTGGATGATCATGATATTTCCCAAAAAGGGAAATTCTTGATCAATGGAGGAAGAATATCAGCATTTTTGTTCAATAAGATACCAAAGCGGATGATTGACTCATTCCATACTCGAAATAATTGCAGCAAATCCGCGGATTCCTATTTCTCCATGATATCCCACGACCGAGACAATTTGCCGAAGCCGGCGAAACCGTTTGATAGAAGTTCCTTGATATCTTCTTTTTATAAAGCAAATCGACTTCGATTCTTGAATAATCGACATCACTTCGGGTTCTATTGTAACAAAATATTCCCTTTTTCTGTGGAAAGGTCCCGTATCAATAAGTATGATCTTACATATGGCCAATTCCTCAATACCTTGTTCATTGACAATAAAATATTTTCTTTGTGCGTCGGTAAAAAAAAAGCTGTTTTTGGGGCGAGAGATACTATTTCACCAATCGATTCACAGGTATCTAACATATTCATACCGAATGATTTTCCACAAAGTGGTGAGGAAACATATAACTTGTACAAACCTTTCCGTTTTCCAATTCGATCCACTCCATTCGTTTGTAGAGCTCGTTACTCGATCGTAGACATTTCTGGAACACCTCTAACAGAGGAACAAAGAGTCCATTTTGAAAGAACTTATTGTCAACTTCTTTCCGATATGAATCCATCTGATTCAGAAGGGAAGAACTTGCATCAGTCTTTCAATTTCAATTCAAACAAGGGGTTGATTCACACTCCCTATTCTGAGAAATATTTACGATCGAAAAAGAGAAAAAAACGGAGTCTACGGAGTCTTTGTTGGGTTGAGGAAAGAGCCCAACTTCAACGAAGTCTATCCAAAAAATGGAATCTGTTCCAAACATATATGCCATACTTCTGTACTTCGATAGGGTACAACTATCTAAAATGGGTCCTTTTCGATATTTTTTCAGACCTATTGTTGATACTAAGGCTCCGTGGTCTACAATTTGTATCTATTTTTCATGATATTATGGCTGTTTCTCAGAAAAAATGGATGAAGCAGAAAAAATGGCGGGCGGTTTTGGATCAGATAAGTGAGATTTCGACTAAGTGTTTCCATGACATTCTTCTGATTGAAGAACCCCTTCAACGAGATAATGAGTCACCCGTTCAATTGCTATCGGCACATCTGAGATCACCCAATCCCGAGGCATTACTCTGTTCAATCCTTTTTCTTCTTCTTGTTGCTGGATATCTAGTTCATAGAGATCTTGTGCTTGCTTCCGGAGCCTCTAGTGAGTTACAGACAGAGTTCAAAAAGAGCAAATCTTTGATGATTCCATCATACATGATTGAGTTGCAAAAACTTCTGGATGGGGATCCTCTATCTGAAGAGAATTCTTTCTGGTTAACGGATCTCTTTCTAGTTGCTCTAAGCCAATTAGTCGATTCTCTAGAAGAAATATGGCGTTCTGCTTCTGGGTTCAAATCAAGACGTTCTAAGAAGAAACTCATCCATATTATGGATCTCATAAGTATCATACCAAATCCCATCAATCAAATCACTTTTTTGAGAAATAGGAGACATCTAAGTCGTACAAGTAAAGAGATCTATTCATTGATACGAAAAAGAAAAAACGTGAAGGGTGCTTGTATTTGGAGTGATGATAATACAATAGAATCCTGGCTTGGGAACAGTGATTTGATTGAGGATAGAGAGAGAGAATTTGTGGTTCAGTTCTGCAACTTAACGAGAGAAAAAAGAATGGATCAAATTCTATTGAGTCTGATTCATAGTGATCCTTTATCAAAGAATGGTTCTGGTTATCAAATGATTGAACAGCCGGGATTAGTTTACTTACGATACTTAGTTGACATTCATAAAAAGAATCTAATGAATTATGAGTTCAATAGATCCTGTTTAGCCGAAAGACGGATATTCCTTGCTCATTCTCAGACAAGCACTTATTCACAAACCTCGTGTGGGGTGAATCGTTTTCATTTCCCATCTCCTGGAAAACCCTTTTCGCTCCGCTTAGCCCTATCCCCCTCGAGGGGTATTTTATTGATAGGTTCTATAGGAACTGGACGCTCCTATTTGGTCAAATACCTAGCGACAAACTCCTATCTTCCTTTCATTGCGGTATCTGCGAATCCATTTTACACTGAAAGGATTCCTTTTGATTATCTCGATCCTGATGATATTGATCTTGATGAGGATACCCCTATGTGGGACGATAGTGATGACTATGCTTTTGATGATAGTGTCAAGAAGCGCGATCCTATCTTTTCTTATAAGATGGGTGATACGAAGCTGCTAACTAAGGCGAATACGCTAGCTAGTAATATGGCGTCGGAACTGGGCGAGACTTCTTTTGATCTTACCCTTCCATTTGAATTGGCAAAAGTGATGTCTCCTTGCATAATCTGGATTCCAAACATTCATGATCTGTATGTGAATGAGTCGAATTACTTATCCC